GCAATTTTGATATAAATAATATTAGATATAAATAATACTAAAAAAAAAATACAGATTCAGGCCATCATTAATTATTTGCGATTAATTATTTGAGATAGTATTTTAGTACACATACATATGTATATAAAGTTAGCCTTTCTAAAGTTTAGACGAAAAGATTTTACTAATGCACAGCAAAGTAGTCAACTCCATTTGTTAGAACAGCTTCCATTGAGTCTCTGCACCTATCCTTTTTTTATTCCGTCTTTATGTATATGTATGAACCTTGTTTTGTTTTTGGAAAACAGGATTTGGCTCAGGATTGCCCATTTTAAATTCCAGGGTTTCTCTGAATTTGAAAGTTATCACTTAGTAAGTTTCCATACTAAGGCTCAATCCAATTAAGTCCGTAGCGTCTACCAATTTCGCCATATCCCCCCTTTTTTATATTAAGATCGATCTTATTATGCTGCTATTCTTTTTTTTTCTTTCATTTATAATCTATCGGAACTGTAGAAGTTATTAAAAAAAAAGAATTCCTATAAAAGTCTTTCTATTTGTATTTGATTTCTTGTCTATCTTCTTTCATCTCGATCGGAGACTCCTATTTGGTCTAATCCGAAATGATTCTAGCATTTCTGTATCCGCAATTCAATATAGATATATACCACATTTATTATATATGCCTCTTCCCCTCTCATTTTTCTCATGCAATTTGAGATACTCGAACGGTCGATTCTTTTCTTTTTTGTTTTGCTATTCTATATTAATTATGTATATTAATTTTGAATAACTAAGAATAAAAAAAAACTAACTACGATTCGAGTAGTTTACTAAATTCCCGTGCATGTACAATTTCGATGTACAATTTCGGTTGTTATTCTTATGTAGGCCCGCTTAGCTCAGAGGTTAGAGCATCGCATTTGTAATGCGATGGTCATCGGTTCGACTCCGATAGCTGGCTTTTCATTATTTGTTTTATTTTTTGACTTGATTGATAATGTTTTTTTGACATCAAAGAATATTGAAAAAGCTTCTTCCCCTTTTTTCTAAGAATCACCGATTATATTATTATGTGGGAGAAATTTTCCATTATGAATAGAAAAGTCAAAGCTCTCCAGAAAAACATTATTATTGTATATACAATAAAGTCTGGGAGAGAATCCATCTCATTAGTCTTTGTAGTATAATATTTCATGCCCCCCATTTATCATATTTATCCTTTAGTTCAGTTTTAATATGAAATTTCAATAAAATAAGGGAAATAAGGAGTTTTTATGTCACGTTACCGAGGGCCTCGTTTCAAAAAAATACGCCGTCTGGGGGCTTTGCCAGGACTAACTCGTAAAAGGCCTAGAGCCGTAAGCGATCTTAGAAATCAATCGCGTTCCGGTAAAAAATCTCAATATCGTATTCGTTTAGAAGAAAAACAAAAATTGCGTTTTCATTATGGTCTTACAGAACGACAATTACTTAAATACGTTTGTATCGCCGCAAAAGCAAAAGGGTCAACGGGTCAGGTTTTACTACAATTAATCGAAATGCGTTTGGATAACATCCTTTTTCGATTAGGTATGGCGTCAACTATTCCTCGAGCCCGCCAATTAGTTAACCATAGACATATCTTAGTTAATGGTCGTATAGTAGATATACCAAGTTATCGCTGCAAACCTCGAGATATTATTACAGTGAAGGATGAACAAAAATCTAGAGCTATGATTCAAAACCATCTTGATTCATCCGCTCAGGAGGAATTGCCAAAACATTTGACTTTTCAACCATTCCAACACAAAGGATTGGTCAATCAAATAATAGATAGTAAATGGATTGGCTTGAAAATAAATGAATTATTAGTCGTAGAATATTATTCTCGTCAGACTTAAACCTAACTAAAATAATAAAATAAAGGTTCGGACAATTTTGCCCCCTGGTTCCTAAGTAAATATAAGCGTGGGGGGGGGGGCTTTTCTCCCATTCATATATCATATATCATATTAGGGGTAGAGATATTTTTATCCTTTGACCACTCTTTACAGTATTTTTTGTACCGCAGAAATGAGGAATACAGACTTTATTTATAGGAAAGGTGGGAATAAAGGTATCCATTCTTATGTGATTTGATATATTTCAGTCAGTAACATTGATAAATTAGATGAAGGTACGGAAAGAGAGGGATTCGAACCCCCGGTAAACAAAAAAAGCCTACATAGCAGTTCCAATGCTACGCCTTGAACCACTCGGCCATCTTTCCTACATAACGATTCTGGACCAGAAACCGAGTAAATCGCGAGTCATTCATATTACATTATTGGATAGGTGCGGTATGTACAATCTAATTTTAACTATAACTAAAAAAACGAAAAAAAAAGAGAAACCGCCCGTTCGAGCCCTCCCTATCCATTGATTTAAGCCGGTCTAGTTATCAGAAAGGGATGCGCGCGCTGTCTACGAATATATCTTTATTGTTTTTAACAAATTTAACAAAGAATTTTTCAAAAAAAAATTCTCTTTATTCCCCAGCGACTTTTATTTGATTAAAATTCAAAGTTTTCTATTTTTATAGTTAGTTTCTATTTTTTTTTTTTTTCTGAGTCAAGTCTCTTTTTATGTTATTTTGTACTGTACAATTCCTTTTTTTGTGGGGTCGTTTTCTCACGAGAGGTAATAAAAATAAATTATAAAATGGATTGAGTGCTACCTATGCCTAGATCCCGGATAACTGGAAATTTTATTGATAAGACCTTTTCAATTGTAGCCAATATCTTATTACGAATAATTCCGACAACTTCAGGAGAAAAAGAGGCATTTACCTATTACCGAGATGGTGTGATTTGATTTTTTATTTTTTTTACTTAACTTACCACTATCAAGTCTGAGGAAAAAAAAGATTAGTCGGGATAGAAAGATTTGAAATAACTCTACGCCTGGTGAAGGTGAAGTTTATAAATAAAACAATTCCTTCTGTTGTGTATTCCCGATTAATGCAGCCTCAGATGCTTCAATTGTCGATTCTAGCATTGAGCGAAAGGTTGAACCTAGAACTATGGTTCTGTATTGCAGGTTAACCCAATTCCACTAGTACCATATAAATAGGCAGCATAGAGGAAGAAGCACTACGTCTAGGAATCAACAACACGAAAACTTTGTTATAAATTATCCCTTTTCTTTATTGGGATCAAACTAAGAACAATGGTTGGGACAACAAGCATCCATCTCGTTCGTACTTTGAATACCCATATAACCGTCGAAGACTGTTGAAGTGACTAATTCCTAGAAATTAAGAGACGTTGAGGACAAAGAAATTGTTGGAGTTAACTTAACATTTTTATCTAGTACTGACGCGCTCGATGTTACGAAAAGATCTTTTGCAGTAAGGTTGGCTAGAGATTTCTTGTAAAAACACTAGCCCCATTCAGTTCATAATGAGAATATTTTACTGCCTTTTGATTCACTGTATTATTCTCATTATGCACATAAGGGAGGAGCCGTATGAGATGAAAATCTCACGTACGGTTCTGGAACGGAGATTCTTTAAATTGAATAACGACCGTAACGAATGTCCGCCCAATCCGAAGGAAATTATGCGGAAGCTTTACAGAATTATTATGAAGCTATGCGCCTAGAAATTGATCCCTATGACCGAAGTTATATACTCTATAATATAGGCCTTATTCACACAAGTAATGGAGAACACACAAAAGCTTTGGAATATTATTTTCGGGCACTAGAACGAAACCCTTTCTTACCACAAGCTTTTAACAATATGGCCGTGATCTGTCATTACGTGCGACTATCTCCACTATAGAAAGAAAAAGAAAGAGCCAAATCCACTAGTAAAAAAAAAATAGGCTTTCTACATATACATCGTCAAAAAGAACGATTTTTATCAGCTGTAGCAAAGAAAGAAACTTCATAGAAGTCAAAATAGGAAGAAAAAAAAAAATATGCTTATATACTATATTCTATGGATAAAGGATCTAATTGATAGAGGAAGTACCGTAAAGATCAATTAGCGAGATTTTTGGCCGATACACTAAGAACTGCTTCCTTATGTCTTATGTCATAATATGAGACATACTTTAGGAATCAACTTATGTAACAGAGGCGATCACCTAAAATATTGAGCAGCGGTGCAGCATCAGATCCCAAAGATAGTAAGTCCTTTCTTTCTTATGAGGAAGGGTCCTTTTCAAAGATTCTATATAAAATTTATCTATTTATATATGAAAGCGAGATAGTTACCTTTCAGAAAATTCTAATGATAGTAGAATGCCTACGCTTTATTCTTCTGAGGGTGGGAGAAAAGATAAAACAAAACGGATTATTAATCAAATCAAAATTAAAATTCGAAACTCATGTAATTAACCCCCTTTGGTTAACTCGAGAAAAAAAGGGGGGGGGAGTACCAAAACAATTGACTACGGAGCCGTATGAGGTAGGAAACTCTCAAGTACGGTTCTAAGGAAAGGAATTTACTCGCCTATTCCGACCGAGGAGAACAGGCCATTCGTCAGGGAGATTCCGAAATTGCAGAGGCGTGGTTCGATCAAGCCGCCGAGTATTGGAAACAAGCTATAGCGCTTACTCCCGGAAATTATATCGAAGCACAGAATTGGTTGAAGATTACGAGGCGTTTTCAATAAGCTAAGAACACTCTCTTTGAGTATTTTTCTTATTTTATTTCTTATTATTTAGTTTTATTATTTTTTATTTATTTATTATTTTGTTATACCCCTTTCTAAGATCTAAACCTTTTATAAAATCTAAAACCTTTCTTTTTTGTCTGGTATTTCATTATTTCATAGGAATAAAAGAAAAAGATATAAAGTACAGGAGAGACTATATCTTTTTTATGTTTTATATTTTTCCTTTTTCTTAATAAAACGAATACCAGATATCCTTGAATGGCTAAATATAGATAGTAGAATGTCGTTTAGTAATGACTAATGACTTCGAACTTGATTTAGAAGAAAGTAAATAGATAGAGTAATATCTTCTATATAAAATAAAACAAAAATAGA